TTCTTTGATAATAGAGTTGGCTATCTTTGTGGCATCGATTGTACAAGTTCGTGAAGAGGGCTGGACGAGTGGAATGAGGGAGAGCGGCTCGATCGACAAAAAAGAAGAGTAGCCCCCCTAGAACCTGGCAAAGTCATTATCAATGAATTCCCGAGCAATTATCAACCAAGATATGCGATCAAGAGAAAGGAGGAAGACTGGTAAGAAAGCCGACCACATAGGGGGAGCGAACCGAAAAACTCAGCTTTTCGGAGCGGACCAATCTTCCGTACCGCCCCCCCCCCCCTCACTCCCCCTTTTTCAATAAATAAGAAATAAGCCCCGCTCCCTAAGGGGGCCCCTCTCTGATAAGGAAGGATAAGAGCAATCGGCCGAATTATTTTTATTCCACTTACAGTTAGAGCGCCTCTATCGAAGCAGAACAAGTCTAAGAATCCAGCCCTGGTTTTCGGGAATTCCATTTCGATCCAAATATCCGAAGTCAGTCTTGGAGCTGGTAGGGGCGGACATACCAACCTATCCACTGAAAGATGAGATGAAGGAGCAGAAGGGACAGCATGACAGGGGGAATAATTTTTGATTGATGCGGGAGCTCTACTCACTGGGATGACCAAAGGAGGTCTATTCCAAGGAGGAAGGGGTTGCTCAAACAACGAAAAAAGGAATTGCAGCAGAAAACAAAAACCGGAAGTAACCTAGTGCAAAAGTTAAGAACCGAGAGGAAGGCAGATACGAAAATAAAAGAAGTACGCAGCAGGATACAGGGGAGCTTTGATAAATAGATAGAGGGTCGATGCAAAAAAAGGGACAACAACGCGAAGAGATGAGAGCAGGGGAAAAGAAAGAAAGGGTCAAAATGGAAGAACTTTGATCCTTGCCTTGAACCGACTTTCGATTGCCGTAGTAAGACCTTCACTTTGTTGGTTTTTCGGAATACCCATCTGAACAAGCCGACTAAGAAGCCAATGGTCCAACAGTTCCCACCAGCCAGGGAGGAATGATAGAATCCTAGTCCGACTCTTAACTCGTTTCCGATGTATCATCCTATGCTGATTTAGCTGATTTCACTTGCCTTTTTTTTTTATTTACTTTGTGCTGCGAGGTTGCCAATCACGACTTTCTGTGCATCTTCAGTTAGCCCTCATGCATAATAGAGGTAGCCCCCTCATTTTGCCTATGAATCCTACCGTTCATTCTGAAACTACCGATCACTAGCCCCGAGAATCAAAGCTCTCCCCCTCGTTTGGTATAGCTCTAGGTCAACGTCATATGGTCACCCGATAGCTAGCAGCAAGTGGCCCATTCGGCTAAAGTCTAACCGTAAACGCCAATGGTGCTCACTCGAAGTTAACTAGAACTGAAGCAATCAAGGTGTAGAGTGATGGTCCCTAAGTTACGAATTGCAACAAACCAACTATTCCGAACCATGTATAAACAGAGCACATTGATGGAGAAGCGATGTGACGCCTGCAGACGGATGACCTGAGAACTCTTATGTATCTTACTCTGATTGCACTGACGATATTGCATTTTTCCATTGATCCCATAGCCCGAATTCTCTTTCCTGCAGAACGAGAGGGAAAAAAGGGAGAAAAGTGCTCTCCTCTTCTTTTGGCACGGCCTAAAGGTCTACGTCACGCTGACCCCTAAGCGGGAAGGTACTCGTTGGCCTGCTCAGTGAATAGCCCAATTGGGACACGCTCCCTCGATGTCGGCTAGAGAGAGAGGAGCAAAAAGGTTTAGCGCGGATCTTGCTTCATAGTGTTGCATTTCAAATCACCTAACCCTAAAGATTTCACAGTTGATAACGGAAGTGATGCTCGACGAGTCAACCGTAAACCTCAGGATCCCCCTGATGCACTTGATCCTGATGAGACCGAGGATACTACTCTTTTTCCACTCTGCAGCTCATGTCGTCCGGTATAGTCCTTTTTTTATTTTGGCATGGTACTGTTCATGTGCGATCAACTGTTCAACGTGATGATGGACGCCCCGTAAGCCATCCTTCCGGTGAAGGAAGCGGCTGAGAAAAGTGGGCTCTGTTCAACTCTTCCACCAACCAAACCAGGGATCCTGATGCAGACCGAGAAGGACATTGCAGCAGTGACGCTTTGATCTCATTCTCTGACCTATGTATGGAAGCGTTGATGGCAACATCTCTACTTTGCGTACACGACCATTGGCTCCGTCTGTGTAGTCCTTGCTTGGCTATTCATCGCATTTCCTTCCCTATGAGCTGTTTACTGGCTTTCTATCTCCTTCTAAGCGCTAAGTGGAGGATGAACGGTCTATTTGTTGAAGTCTTTGCCCACTTTAATAAGCTTTCCGATGACTGTGACGAACCTCACTCTCCTCTTTGAAGTGGTTGACCCGTCTGTCCAATAAGTTGACTAAGTGAATGGGAATCCGATAGTTCTACCAGCCTGGGAGGAGTAGTCAGAGGCAATTCGCTAATATGGAGCTCTTTATATCGGCTTTCTTTCCTCTAGCATGAAACGGGGTTGAGGAAGACCAACAGGTAGATTTAAGGAGAGCGGTCGATAGGCTTCCTGAGGAGAGACCCACTGATCCCACTCAGTTGAGTAGGCGATAGGCGATAGATGGCATTGGCTTAAATGTGATATCAGTTAGAAGGCACTTGCTTAGCAGCTTTAGTTTCTAAAATTAGGGGCATTAATATCTCCATCTTTCCCGCCAGTTTGCGACTCTCCATGCGTATGGTGCGCTCGTACAAATCGGGAAAGGTATTGCTATTACCCAATGCGATTGCACCTACGCTTGCTGCCAGCCTTGAACTTGAAGTAGGTCTCCTATCTATATTCGACAGCTTGAAGAGGGCTGATGGCTGATTGCTAAAGAGAAATAGGCGTATACAAGAATGGCGGTATGTATGGCTCTGATCTACGACCATCCTTACTCTCATACTTGTGATAAGGAATAGTTGGTATGCGGTCCGCCCTTAGAAATACCCGGGGAATCCCCCTTTTGTGATTGTTCCAAAGCGTGCTTCCGTTTCTTGTTCTTCGAGCTCAACTGGTCATGCTTCTTTCTCAGTTGCGCGATTCCTAACTGTTAGATCCGGATGTAGGTGAGTCTGAGTGAGTTCAGTGACTGACGATGTTGGAAGTCGTGTATTGGTGTCTGATGTACTGTGTAACTGGCGAGCGGCTAAGGGCCAATTGACTTAACTGAATTGAAATCGTAGGTCTCGGATTCTATTCCGTCTGTTAGTGTATAAAGATCTCTGGCTATTATTTTTCGAATGTAGCAGCTGGAGCTAGAGCAAGCACTCCTCTATAAGGCCTTTCTTATGCTTCACCCTTTAGCTATGAAATGACGTAAGGTAGTATGGTAGTTAGTCCATTCGATCCTATCTTTTCATTCTTGCAAGTCTTCAAAAGCGATTGAATGGGCACGCCGGTCTATCCCAAGGAGGAAGGGGTTCTCTTCCGAAATAGTTGACTGCATGGACCTCTGTTGCCTCTTTGATCTTAGAGAGGTCAGCAGACAACCTTGTCGGTTACCCCCGGGATAAAGGCTATTCTTTTTTCTAAGGTAATGCCAGGTTCTGAGGAGGAGACTGAGTCTGTGTTCGGACACACTTTCTCTCCACCATAACAAACTTTGCCGAAACGTCGACCGCAATCATCGTTGATTGGGATCATTATTTCCTTTTTCAAAGACAGTCTACTTATTAAACAGATGTCCAACAAAAGCAGTGCAAAACAAGACGACCGTCTGTAGACCAACGTTATGGAAAAGGGTTGGAAGATCTTACTATATTAAATAGGGCCTCCGTGTTGTTAGGTCTTCGACACCTTAATATCAACAAAAAGAAAGTCTGATACGTGAGTTGCACGGAAAAATGGCGTCGGCGCTTTTTTACTTTTTTGTTTAATTTAGCAATCATTTAAAAAAATAAAACAATAATTACGAAAGTAAGGAACTCATTTCTTACAACCATCTTTTTGAAGCAGATAGTTCACAGTGCTTATTCTATATATACTTGAAAAGAAAAGCCAACTCATGAATCCATTCCTTCGACACCTGGTCATCAGTATGTCCGTACTCTTTTTTTATCGCTGGGACTGGGGCTTGACTTGGTGCGTCGCTTTCTTGGCTCCATTTCTTGACTGGCTGGATTTTTTGCTTTCTGCCATGGAGAGATTGCCTCTGCCTTTCGGGGAAGGTGGAAGCGGTTTATCCAGGGAATGTAGCGAAGCCCTGCCATCCAGCAGATTTCGAATAAGAAAATCGTTTATAATTAATAATGGGTCAGTCCAATGAATATGATAAAAATTAGAAAGATATATATTTGGGATACGCATAGCGTAAGGAGCTGTAGTAATGAAATTCTCGTGAACAGTGTAGACAGGCGCACCAATATATCTCATGTTTAATATCATTAACATTGCTATTTGAGCATTATTCTGATGAATGAAGTTGGCAAAGGTAGCCGCACTAGTCTTCCTTCGATCCCGATCTTTCGTGGGAATTCGTAGAATTACTTGACACCTTTTCTTGTGGATACGATCGTATATAAGTTTTTTTACTCCTTTTGTTTTCCTATAGTCCTGTACTGTTGTGTTTAGAGGTCTACTATATAGAGGTATACTATAGAAGACGGGTTTACTCAAGGCGGAAGATAACCAACCGACATTGCGGATCAATTCCATTAGATTGACTATACCCGGAAATCTATCTAGAAAGAACTTCTTACTGTGTAATGCTAATAGCATGCATTCCCTTTTTTCTAATAAGGTTGAAAAATGATGATAAATATCACATGCCATGCTTTTTATAGTCTTACCATATATCAATGGCATGAAGAGTACTTTGATTCATTTTCGAGAACAAATTCTGTCAAATAGATATAGATCGGCATTCAATTTAGTATGCAAGTAAACCTTAAGCTCTTCTAGAAAGAAGGTGTAAATATTATTGATCTTTTGATTATTTATATCATAAGAAGCGGGTATGAGATTTGTTTGTTTAGCTATTTCTGTATCTAACAATAAATAACTCATGATTTGATAAGCACTTGCAGAGGCATCTTGAGTGATAGGAATTTTCATAGGATCAGTCTTACCGCCTTCGATACATAGAACCTTGCTTATGAACTGATAGGGCTCACTCGCATCAACAGCTAACTGGATGAGACTTTCATCCGATGAATTAATCAAACTTTGCTGATCGAAATACCATTGATGAGCATCATTATAAGAAATGAACTTCTTATAATGAAAAGCTGCTGCTGAGCTTAATAAAATAGAAACATTATTCAATTGATAATTCTCCGAAGGTGTATCAGAAAAAACTATTCGACTTCTAGCCAAATCACGTTCATGGAAATGTAATACCCCAGAGCGGTTGATTCTACCACGGAAGTCAAGGAAGGCCGGCAGATAAAATCTATAACCAGAGTAGGCTGATGCTAGATTTATTATGAAGGTTTCATAACGAGCACGTTGGATACGCGCCATGAACTCCTTAACCAAATCATGATAATTACAAACCTTCGTTAAAGACGGATCCTCTAAGTAAGACATTCTCAATAGGTCAGCGGCCTTTTTTATATTTAATGAAGCTAGAAATTTAGGCATAAGTAGACCTGATTTCACTAATAGATCGTAATTCTGATTAATGAAGGTCAATACATCTTTGTTAACCTCAAAAGGTTGTGCCTGTACCTCGTTCATGATTATGCACAAATTCTTGTAATCACTTTCAAACACAATATGGAAATGGAACAAGTCAGGGGAACAGCATAGGCGATAGCGATGATGATAAAAATCACCAATAGGCATGCTTAAATAACCGCCACGCGGATCGGATAGAGATGAAGGTTTTTCAATTGTGGATACCCAATCCTTAGGCTTACATACCATTGGTAGATTGAGTTTGATCGGAAGGAGACTGAGATAAAAATTACATATTTCGTAATAATATATTGGTAAATAATACTTATTTTTCTTCTTCTTAGCAACATATAAATCATTAAAGCTCAATTCTTTTGAAAGAGAAATAAACTCTCTATTCACTAAGAATTCTACCAATAACACACCGAGAGCAAAATCTGAAGATTTATCCTCCTTCTTATCAGTATAAGCATAATTAGATTTTATTCTATCGGACCTCGAAGGATTTAAAGCTAGATTTCTGTCTTTCAAGACATTTCCTTCAAACTTAACATACCTATCAAGATGTTCTATCAGAGTGGATACGCGAACAGCAGGGTTCTCCTGAATACAGTGGAAGAGAGAACTAAGTACATAAATCATAATTGCCTCCAAAGTATACTGATCAAAGAAAGAAAGATGATAAATTTTCATCAGAAAGGCCAGAGCTCTTAAGAAAATCCTTTGCTGTAGATTTCTCTTTAGAGAGAATTTCTTAATTAAGTCAGGAGCAAGCTGATATAGACTTTTTATGTCATCATATTTAGTAGTAAGATCCTCTATAGACATTTGCAGTTTGATTAATTCATCTTCAGTAAATTTCTTATTTTTATGATTATACAAGATATTCAGCACAAGATCTTGATATTCAGAGGCTTTCGAATCAGAATTGATAGAATAAAGATTCCGATCATGCAAGAGTTTAGCATAAAAATGATTCCAGAAGTTATCAAGAGAACTATGGAACTAAGGAGACTTCTGCTGCTAATGAGACTCTGTTTTGGGAGATGAGAAGTAATTATAGTCTAAATTATAGTAGAAATTATAGTAGTAATAATAAAAATAAAATATATTGTTCCTTGAAAAAGCTAGCGGACACTCTAGGGGTATTATACAAAGAAAAATTATTATTTCCTGAATTATTTTCTGGTATAACTTTAGAAAAACTTAGAGATATTCAGAAAAGCATAAGGGCAGGAACTTATACCCTCTCGCCTCTTCTACTTAGTATCTTCTCCGACGAAGCCAACATAAAAAAGGATACTTTGAACAGAAAAATTGGATCTTTGAAAGATGAGAATAATGACATCTATTATGCGGTTGTCAAAGCAAGACATGAAGACAACCTTGTGCTAGTTGGGCTCGGACTTATGATATACACGTGTATGATGGACAAGATTGCAATGAATAATTTTGTTGGACCAACAATCTATAAAAGAGATTCTAATTCTATAATATGTGATAGAGATTATGTCTCAAGACTTTATAGATTGGATCTCTCACCATCCCTTAATACATTAAATAAAGAAAGTCTTTTGTCAAGGCTTTCAGAGCTAATAATTGATGGTGATATTATGGAATTATTAAGAAAATTCATGAATTTACCAATACTGGATTCAGGTGGAAGAGATAATACTTAAAAATGGAATTGTAAAATTCCACCTTCGGGATTTATAACAGATATATTACTTACTTTTGCTTTAATCGAGTTCGATGAAGAGTTTCAACGTGTATTTCCGCAATCAGAGTATAGTAGGTATGTTCATGAAGTTTTAGTTTCGTTCCCTACTTTTGGAGGTAAGGACGGAATCTTATTTGAACAAGAAATTTACAGCTTGTTTGATAAACACAACCTTTGTGGAAAAATAATATCTATAGGACCTGGAGATCCACCTCTGCCTTGTCATACTGGAGAAGTTTCTATCAGCCTTGACGGCGATATTCACGTGACGGAGCTATGATGACATTATTTTGATTATCCTGCGATGGCAGACATACTGGCTTGCCCCGCTTCTCTGCTAATGAGAAAGATTAGTAAGTATAAAATCTTACTGGCCCGCTCGTTGTATTCTAAAGACTTCATTACCTTGCCCATGCTTTGTGCGTACCCTCCCATCTTTTATCCCGCCTCGCTTTCTGCGTAGTATCGATAAAGTAGTCGGCTACTCCGAATGCTGAGGCCACTGCCTCATCTTGGTACGATTCTTGCTAATAAATATAGGGAGGGGTTCGTAAGGCCAGTGAGGGCGAGTGAAAGGACTCAAGCAAGGCCCATACCATCCGGTCACGTCTCTTGGTCCGAGGGGGCGCCAGAAAAGGGGGATAGAAGAAGCACCCCGAGAGGGAAGGGAAGGATGTGTCTGGTGGACAAGTACCTTAAGTGAGAGTTCAATCATAATCTTAATAAGTAAAGGAAATCGTTTTGTGTCCATCTACGGAAGAAGGCTCGTCTCAAAGAAAAGTGCTTTTGATTCTAGGTCCAGATGTGGTAGAAAGAAGGGCTTAAGACAGATAAGGAATAGTAAGAGTTAATAGACTGCCTCACTAATAATCTTCCTTATCGTACTACTGTACACAACTAGAAAAGGGGCAACAACTCTTGAGTGAAAAGCAGTATCTCAGTATCTAAGTAGCCCTTCCTTGACTTAGTGGCTTACAGCTTATACTTGTCCTCAAGCTAAACAAAAAGCTTACTCAACTCGTAGTGAACCCACCATGATGAAGGGAAGCAAAGGCCTTCGTCTAGCCCACAACCATCATCCAATGAGAGCATGTAGTTTCTGGTCAATAATGGAAGCTGTTGCACTTCTCTCTCTAGCCCTGATTCAAGTTCTTAATACTAGTGAAACCCGGACCAGATTCCAATTCATGACTAGGAGTCGTTCGATCCGGTCCAGTTTTTCCATTCGACCCGCGAGGTGATGGAAGCTTCGATTCGAACTACCTCCTATCCGTAGATAAAACATTCGTTGTTCCAACCTCTCGAGAAAGATGTGTTTGGGATGGACGACAGACATTGCCGCCAGAGACGGATAGAACAGGAAGATACTAGTATTGCCCCACCTTCCTATTCGAACTTCTTCCCCATTCAGGCATTATGAATGAACCAGGCTAATGTACGACCCGCCTAAAGACCGAAGAAGGAGGGCCTGAAAGAAAGCCATCAGGCAGTCCCTTTATTCCAGTCTGGATCTTTCCCACTGACCAAAGTACCAGCACTCATGCCGGAGTCAGAACCTTTTCATAGCCTAACTTGCTGTGATAGCCAAGGTTGACTAGTCCATGCATGGGCTTACAGATCCCACTTCACTCCTACTCGCATTGCCGAAGGACAAGGAGTTCTCCTCGCATGCCGAGTAGCCTCCCCTTGTCTGTAATAGAGGGCCTTTTTCTCTTCGAAGGAACTAGTCTGTGATGCAGTGAACTCCCAGGACCTCTCGTCCAATTGGGACATTGAGCCCATAGTTTCTGACATCAGTTGCTTTCTTCTGTCTCATGCAGACTTAAGCTTCCAATATGCTCCTCGATCAGCAGCAAGCTCATCTCCTAGCCCAGTAGACAGAAAAGAAGTCTGACTTTGGCTGTGTCCCTTTCTTTACACTGTATTCCCCCTAGTCTTTCTCTCTGTGATGTCGTATTGGTTCCCCCGAAAGATGTACGTTTTGTTCTATTAATAGAATTCGCTTAGAAAAGAAAGGCTAATGAAAAGCCGAAAGAAAGGGACTGTTAATTCTCTTAGTTCTTGACTCAAAGAGGAAAGGGAAAGGTTGTTCGTGAGAGAAAGCTCAATCATAGAGAAAACGAAAATAAGACCTCTTTTTGCTTTTCTTATTCATCAATTTCAATGCTATACTTCCTAAAAAAGATTCCCATTGAATTGACTCTTTAGGGTCTTGCCTTGCTCTTGGCTCAGTTCTCATCCCACCCCGGAATATACTTTTCTTATAGTTCCCGGGTTCGTAAGAGACTTAGGTGGTGGAGAGTGACGGATGAAGACCCTTCAGTTTGCGTCCTATGATCAACCTTATCAATCCACTGTCCTCCCCTACTAAGTAAAGAACTTGAGCCAACCTTGTATCAAAGAATGTTGAGCAACTCTTCCTTGACAACCGCTGGAACTCCACTAGTGAATAAGTGACTTTTATCAGGATTAGGAGAAAGACCCGAAAGATCCTTGAATTGCTGTAGGCAACCAGCAACCCTAGAAACCGAGTCGGACTCCCCCCGATAAAAGATCATAAGATCATCCGCAAAGCACAAGTGGGTTATCCGCTCCTTATCACACTTCCAATAAAACTGGAATTTGCCCTCTTCCACCATGCTGGTCATCAAACCAGAGAAGACTTCCATAGCTAAGACAAAAAAGAGGTAGGGTGACATCGGGTCGCCTTGTCTTAGGCCTCTCCCTCCCGGTTTGAAACCATTTGATTCTCCATTCATGTTGATGGGGAACCTGGTAGTTGATATGCACTCCGAGATCCACCTGAGAATCTTCTCCGGGAGAGCAATTACACTCCACACCTTAAAAGAGCCTTTTATTTTGTCCATCTGGGCACAGCTTCGTCGAACTTCGTAGGAGAAAGGGTAGAAGAAAAAGTCAAGTCTGGTCTGGTGAGTTGTTAGACACAAAAGCTGTAAGAGCATTACTCGAGAGCCTGTACCCTGTAAGCGCTGTATGAGGCAACTAGCTAACCAGCTAACCACGGGTGATAGGATAGAGCAAGCCCGGATCGAAAGGGTTAGGTAGGAATTCGATCTCTTCAATCTCGGGATACGGTATTACACATTTCAGAGTTTCTTTTTAACATCCCGGTGATAAAGAAGACATGCAGATTGAAAGTCTTGATGTAAACAGACATGAAATGAGCAGCTCTATGAGGCCAAATTCCAAGTCAAAAGTAAATTATAAGTAAGGAGCAGATCGAAACTCTTGAGAGCTGTCGATGATCAACAACAGAAAAGTGGTCGCGTGCTTAGCTGACAATCGTCGTTCGAGAGGTCAGTAAGGTGTTGGGACCTTATTAAAGCTAAAAGCAATTGATTATTAAATCAAGATGGTCGTCTAATATCTTTCCTTCTATCTGGTGAAGGCTCCACTTCACTCTACGTTCCTAGTTCTATGATTCTATCTGTTCCGATATGAGTTGCGAATGTGGCCTTTACCGCAAGAACCCATAGGTCAGACTATACCTCAAAGAAAAGCAGCTGTTGGTTCTTCTTCCTCGTCTTCGACCACTAACCGCTAGGCTCCCAACTTCAATCACTGAGCCGAGTGAGGGAAGAAAGAAGAATTCTTACTTGCTTGGGGTAAGGAGTTAGACATTCTAAAAAGTCATTGCCCCTTAACACACTAAGAATGCTTCCAATAAGATAAGAAGAGAATGAAAAAGAAGGACTGAAGTCGGGAAAGCTGGTACACAGGCTAAAGCAAAAGAGAGCCTTAGGCTTGCTCGAATAGGAGGACTGCCGGAATGCCCATTCAATGGCTAAAAGCTCAAGGAGAATGGATTCCCTTAGTGGCCTGTTCAACCAGGAACGAAAGAATACAAGAGGTTGTTTACATCGCTTGTGCCTCAAGAAGAGAAGGGCAGCAACTGAAATCGCTGGCACTCCATCTGATGCCCCTACTTCTAAAAGAAAAAGCATTCCCCCTCACTCCCACTCGAATGGAGAGGAATCAGCAAAGAAAAGAAAAAGGCGTAACTGCTGTTGTCGACTGGCTTACTATTAGAAAGCCAAAACCAAGTAATCAGTACCTGCATACCCTCCTAGCAACCATATGCCATCTGTAGTCTCCTTCATCAACGTCAACGGCATTTGAGGTAAGCAGCCTCTTTGATGCTTCATAGACGACATGTTCAGGTCTTCCTGCTCCGGCCGGTGGTGTAGGGAAGCCCAAACAAAGGCAGATCAATCTAGTCGTCTAGCTTTTCCGAAGGCCCAAGAAAAAAAGGAATTCCATCCTGGTTACGAAACCAAACAGAGAAAATTCGGGATATCCGCCCGAGGATAAGCTGAGATGGCTAAGCTAAAGTAGGTACCTAAGCACGAAGCTATTACACAATCAAAGCCTTTTTCATCTCCTGCGAACAGACGCACCTTTGATACCCGCCACTAGCTGTTTAACCACTTTACCGAGAACAGTCAAATCACACAATTCATTGGCTTCTCCTCTAAGGAAGTACAAAACCCCAACATGCTCTTTCCCATATCACCTATACGAATCCGAAGCTAACCCCTGCACCCTAACACTAACTTTAGTTTCTGTTGCTTGCCACAATCCTATGTATGAAAAAGTAAGACCAACCAATACTAGCACTAGCAGGGACTCATTCCTCGCTTGCTTATACTTGCTTACTAGTAGGATTGTTTCTCCCTTCACTAAGCTTGCTTAGATTGGACTCCTTTCTATCTATCTCAAATCCTCAGCTTGTTTGTAGTGGTTAATCGCCCCGCCCCATGTCCTTCTTCTTAAGTGAGGTTTTTTCCTTATTATTACTCGTGGGAACCTGTTCCTATGCTTGTTTATGAATACTCTACCTACTATTATTTGTATTTTTAGGCTGCTCCTTTATTGCTTGCTTTCTCGATGGGAATTGGTAATACTTGGTCTTGGTCTTCTTTGACACGCGGACCTAGTTTCCACCAAGCCAGATGTACCCGATTCAGTGATGACACTTACGGTACTATCCCATTTTGTTGGCTTAGGGCCTGATGCTTAGTTTGCTTCTAACTTAGTACTGATCTATTGTTATTGTCCGATTTGCTTTCTTAGTGCTGACACCTTCGTATGCCGATCTTACAATGAAGCGGCAGAAGAAGCTATTTGACAGTAATCTATCAGGAACTTCAGAAAAAGACTGGAAAGTAAGGAGTATTTCGTACTCTTCTAGTCTCTGACCGAACTCCCTACTCTTTTAGGTTGTATCTTGGAAGCGTCGATGTTAATGATCTCTTCTCTTGTGGCTTGACTGCTATCCTTTCACCAAAGAAAATCGTACTTCCACGGGGAAAGGCTATAAGGGAAGTTCCCCTAACAAAGCTTACTTGGGTTTAGTCTTTCCATTGTGGACCTATACCATCTTTCAGTCATATTCCCGCTCCATCGTTTATAACTGATGGCAAAAGATGTATGTGCCTATCTCATGTGGTTTTGAAGATATATTAACGTCCTTGGTAAGTAAGTGCTTATGAACAAGAATTTGATTAGCCTTAAGCTCCCTCCAAAGGCTTAAGTTTCACGTAACCTTTCTTCCTATTTCGCTTCCTTTGGGGCTCTTTTTTAGCCCACCTGAAAGTGCCAGACCCGAGTGAACTCACCCCTACTAATCTAAATGGAAGTCACGCACTGGATTCCTTTTTTCACTTGTTATATTAAGCAAGTTGGAGTGCCTTTGACACCTAGGTCTCTCTTTCAAGCTCAGGAGAGAGAGTGAGTGCCCGAGTCGTAGTATGACCGAAGCCTCCTGCCCAAAGATTATGGTGAAATCTCATTCTATTCTAGGCGGGTGAGTATCAAAAGGGAGACTCACCAAGCTGATGCCATAGGACTTAAGACTAAAACAAACTGCTATTTATATTATACATTGAAGTCAGTCCTTGAATTGAATCATTCTCTACCAAGATGAAGCTCAAAGAATATCCTTCGCTTCAGTCAGCACACACAAGGAATGGAAGATAGAGGCTTAGTTACTTGACTGTTCTGCGGGAATGTACTGCTGCCGTAATCCTCTACTGGCAATACGGAACGTAAAGCAGGAAGGGGCTACGGAATAGAGCAGGTTATTCATCAAGCGAAGGGAAGCGATAAAGCAAGTAGTACTCTTTCGGAAGAAAGAATTCCGGCTCTCAGTCCAGTACAGTACGCATCTTTCTTACTTGTCTTTTAAAAGATTCCGACAAAGGAAAGGGTTCTCAATGTAAGGTGCTGCAGTGCCAAAGGCTCAGTACCAATGAGCGATCCATAGAAAAAGAGACTCTTTTGAGCTGATCGGATAGTCCCCTTATGAGTGATTCCCTATGCTTTCCTTGCTTTCAGCAGATTCCTATATCCTAATATTAATCTATTGAAGTCATGTTAAAGCACTGGATGGAGGTACTACTCTAAGTCAAAACGAAACTCTAGCTAAGAAGGCCTAAGAAGACGAGGAAGAAGAAAATAAGATAAACGAAGAAAAACCGAACCCACGCGAAGAGTAAGGGAGGTGTGAGAAGGTAGGCTCAAGCTAACTCTAAAGGGAGTGAGTGCACTACGAGTACTAGGGCAGTAGAAGGCTTTCCATTCGATGGAATCCCGTCCTTACTTTTAAAAGTACGATTAGACAGAGGATAGCCATTCAATCAATGCTTTCGGGTTTAAGAATCGCTGTCCTTGCAAGCAGCAGGGGATTCTCCAACTTTTGCAAATGAATCCCCTTCAAGCTTAGGAAAGTCAGTTCAATGAATCGAATCCAATGTGTCAGCCTTTATCCCGCAGCTCTGATACAAGAGCGCCCTTCAAGAGCCTTTAACATAAACTGTTAACTTTAACAGGCATGGTACGAGAGTCAGATGAATATTGCAGATTCTCATGTCATCCCCTTCCGCTTTGACTATTGGGTGGGATACCTTTTCTAGTAAGTCAAGATCTTGGCATCTGTCAGTTCCTTGTCTTCATCCCATCGAAAAAGACAAAGAGAATCCACTCGTTTGTTTATCTAGTAGGGAGAAAAAGACAGTCAGGGTTTTCGGGGAATCCAATTTCTATTCACTCAAGTCACTGGGGATAAGTAGGGGCAGGTTTAAAGCCCAGGTCTTGGAGTTCATGTCCAAATGCTTTCGAGCCAGTAGCTTTCCTTTTCGCTAGGAAAAATACCAGCCAAGCCAGGGATGAGTGCCGCTTAACTGATTTAGAATTTAGAACTGAAAGGCAGAACATGGATCCGTACGGGGAGAAGAGAATCTAGGCTTTCTAAACTAGACCGATTGGACAGCTTTCAAAGGCTAGAATGCTCGAGTTTAACTAAAGGCAAAAGTTTCCTCTCCAGTGAGAGCAGCCGAGCCAGAGAAAAGAAAGATGTTGATTCGATGGGGATAACTTAACTTATGATAAAGGTAAGGGCAGGAAGGGCACACTGATTGACCAAGGTCTGAATCCGCTGCTGGAGAAGCTTTTGGTAGACAAGACCGTGTTCGAGAAGGTCCCCTTTCTCCGAATCTGAGGAGGACGAGGGAGACTTTCCACGCTAATGGCGTAGCAGAATCAGGCGACTTGCCACACACCAGGAGGAATTCCTTATTAGGCGGATCTAACTCTGCCCAGAAGCGTCTGGCTACTCGTTCAGTTGAGAAAAAGGCGTCGACTGATAACTGATCGTCTATCGAATCCCCTTTTGAAAGGCAGGGCGCCGAAGTATATGTTTGTTTTAAAAGGAAGGACCTGACTGTAGCAAAAGCCGAAGGAGATGCGAATGCAGATCCGAAGGCGGTTGCAGCAGGAGGTTTAGCGTCAACTCATTCAATGAATCTTCTTTCATTCACCACGCGGTTGAATTCTACTCCGTATTTACCAAAAATGGAATGGCTGACTTGGTATTCTCAGTCGGCGAAGCTTTGCTACATTGAAATAACACAGGACAAGAAAGAGTGGACCTATAGTATACTTCTTCTGAGACTCTCAACTCATACAGGGATATACACTACCAGGTAAAGACACTACAACCGAGGTTGGTTGAAAGAGCACAGAGAGTAGAGTAGCCAACCAAAAGGGAGACTTTATCTTGATTCAAGTGGAATTAATAAATCGATCTTGAATTAGCGGAATCGCTATTCCATTGCTTCAGCCATATCTTTTTTTATAAAAGAGCTTAAGGTATACTTCAATCGATGAACTCCTTGCTGCATCGATGCTCGAGGAAGGAAGAGCGGGATGAGTGCCAACTAAAACTACTAATGCTAATGGAAGCCCCTTTCTTGCTCCTGTAACTCTCGAACTATAGGAAGGAAGCGCTATACCCACCCACGGAAGAAGCGAGGACGGGAATCTTGTACTGATTAAGCGGGAAGACCGATCTATTTCATTAAAGGAAGAAGGGGATTCGCAAGCAGGAAAAGATCAATAAACAGAAGGCCAAGGAGCAAATCCTTCTCTAAGTATGGAAGCAGTTAGTTAAGGCCTACCATCCGATAGTTCTTTCGTTACGCCGACAAGCTAATAGCTCTTCCTTGTTTTAGTTACCGCTCTGTGGGAATCTCATTTATTGAGGAGACCCCTTATTCTATGACACCAGAATAAAGTTCATCCCTTGGCTTGTGTACGAGCATTTCATTTTTTTTGCCCACGGCTGAACTCGCTTAATCCGCATATCTGGAACTCTTTGATTTGAACTACTCCGAATCCGGCGATGAACTCACATTTCGCCCTGGGGGACTCTTGCTTCTGTCTTCCTCTTTCTGGCATCTGGTGGAAATGTTATCTCGATCGATCAGTTTCTTCTACTCTATGCCTACTAAAAGCTTAACCATGCCCTACCACCAAGAACAGATTCTCGCCATCTATTTAGAGGAAGAACTTCTTCTTCAACAAAAGAAATCGCAGCTCCTAGTCCGACAGTTCGCTCCGCACCTTAAGAGAAAGAGTTCCGGCATACTACTCTATTATGATACCGAACCCTTGGGGAACTTCACTACTTTGAGAGTAGAGTTAGGCCTTTTATTCTGCTGTGCCTGGGCATGAGTAGACTGCTTTCCTTATCTGTATTCTGTACATTTTCTTGTCTAAGATAGAGGGTCTTCCCTCATCACCTGTCCCATTTGAAAGTTCTTCCAATAGTCAATGAGCAGGAAGGGCAGGAGGACCTATTCCCGGCTGTCAGAAGACCTTAAGCCGTTAAAGAAGCTCTTACCTTATAGACCAGATGGGAAGATAGTGATGTGGAACAGACCTTATGAGGAGTTCTAACCTTCTGAAAAGGATCTTCCATCCATGTCTCTTCATCTTAGATACTCTATTGGAAGTGGAAGAAGGCCACGCTACTGGACTTCCTTAGATAGGCTTTTTTACCCTCTCTATTGGGAACAGCGGCTTAGGATTGTATTTTAGGTAGGTGTGAGCCTTCTCCCTATATGAAGTGCCTAATTTTTTCTTAATATATCCTATACTTTAGTCGAGAATAGGTTGCATACGAGGGAGGGCCTGTTCTATACGATCGAATACGGTATCTTTCTATTTTCCTCGCAGAGCCAGTACCAGGACAAAGAGAAGCCCTTTTTTCTAAGCCCTTCCATCTATTGAATAAGGAGTAGTGGATAGGGAAAAGTAGATCAAGCCCTTCAGTCTCTTAGGCGAGGAAGTTCTCTTACAGGCAATGGGAGATCAAGTTTGAGTCGTAAGCCCTTACACTTATAGTATAGCCAGTTTCTAGCCCATCCAATTACAGCGGTTGACTCCGCTCTGATTAAGTCATTGAAAGGTTTATCCCAGGCGAATATGTTCAAGAGTCAAAACCTTTGCGCTTCAGTCCCGATAGTTACAGTTGTTGGAATAGTAGTATCAGTAGTTGTAGTTGGATACCCCTTGTTTGTAGCAATAGGAACCCAATCTCCTTCTAGGATGAGAGGTCAAGGTCTAGGGCTGAGCTTTTCTAGGGTTTTCCTTCTACCTTATTCAGTCTTAGATTCTTTCTGCTTTCTCTGAGGTTGTACTTTGTCGTGCTAGGCGAGCCTCCGTTGCTGTAGCTTCCTTTTCAACCCCAGCTATTGATTCAGTTTCAGTTGCTTTTCCTGACCTGGGGGTTTGAGTTTGATTGGAAGTTGGAGTCTCGTTCATTCGCCCTGCCCTGCCAAGACTAATCTAATTCCTTCTTAAGCTCTTAAGCTTTGCTTTAAGCCCTCGTTGGACTTTCTGGGAGTTCTCAACCATACCATGTAATGCTGCTATTGTAAGAGGAGTTGATAGGTTCTCCCTTTTACCAGTAGAAATAGGAGCAGTTTCCGCCTTCCCTTCCTAACAACTCATCTGCGACTAATACTAATAGGTACTAAGAAAAAGCGCATATGCGACATCTATCTTCTTTACCACGTCTCCCGGGAAAAGCCCAGTACATATGGCACGAGACGATTACACACATCCAGGGCGGAGTGGGATCGGGTCTTTGTTGGATTAAGTCTCATGGGTTATCCGAAGATAAAAAAAAAAAGGAAATGTGGAATTCCTTCCACACTTCCGGAGCGATTTGTCAACAGCCAATGAGCGATCAGCCGAAGCAGGTACCCCTGCGGAGGGGCCACCCAACTGCATCCTCAACATAATGCCTAGCCGAAAGACGGTTCTGCAAGCCGGACTTAACGACAGATCTGTTTTCTAGTTTCTTTATTTTATCTAAAAACCGCTCTTGCTCGAACTGGAAATTGCGTGAATAGTGGAAGAACACGCCATTCGGATTAGAGCTGTGGCACGAGAAGGCCGGTGCCTTGATCGAGACCTTTTTTGGCGTGAGTTGCTTAGTGTTAAGTGTATAGCCACAAAGAAATTACACAAGGCATTTCACACTCGCTTTTCGGAAGGAATAAAAAGGTGGCAAGAGGAGTGTATCCATACCCGTACCGAAGAGATCTTGGGAAGGTATCTCTATCAGCTAGCTGCTCTTGCTCGAGCCGGATGATAAAAAATTCTCATGTCCGGTTCCTTCGGGGGATGGATCTATAAGAATTCACCTATCCCAATAACAAAAAAACCTGATTTGAATGATCCTGTATTAAGAGCTAAATTGGCTTCGTTGCAGCTGAAAGCTAGAGGTGGTAACATTCATTGGGTTTAAATTGGACATTCGGAAGGCGTATGACACCAATAAATGGCACTTTTTCTCATAAGTTCTCGCTCACTTTTTTGAGCAAAAATGGTTGGATTATCCTCCTTCCTTGCCACGGCGAATATGTCGATTCTTATCAATGGTGGTCCATCTGGCTTTTTCTCCTGCTCCCAAGCCTAATTAAGCCACTGAGCCTTTCTTAGGATCAAGGAAAGACCTAGACCGAGTGCTCTCCTGTTGTTGTTCGCCGTCCGCTTTATTGAGGAATTAGCCTGCGCGGTATGGCGCATACAAATGATCCCGGGGCGACAAACAAAGGAATCGGCTACTCCTTTCTCACTTGCTTAGCTATAAAGATTGATGGGACGTCTTTCCTCTTAGTTAACCGGGTGGTAGGGAATGGTTAGATCGTTGGGTCATGCATGGATGGATAAACCACTTTAGCTTCTTTTCGCCTAACTTGGCTTATAGAGAAGAACTACTAGCTTCATTCATAAGTCAGTGCATCGTTTCTAATTGAAACAACAGCAAGTGGCATTAAAATAGGAATATGAGAAGACTTTATAGTCTTTCTATTACATCACTCGGGCGTACTTGCTTGCTTACCCGGCTCACTCGAACAAGAACTCCAGCTTGGCTCACTTCGCCTACGCAACGAAGAGAAGTGGTTTACTTGCTTGCTTAGCTCGAACATGCCAACAGCATTTCGTTCACTTACGCAACATTCACTCGTTTACTTGTTAGCTAGCCCTATTCCACACCTTTGCTTTCAGGGAATCTAAATTAAAGAAGGTAGTAAGTGGTGTGCTCCTTAGAGGATGCTTTTTTAGATAGCTAAGCGACTACCTTAGTGGAAGGTGGGAGAGCAGCAATGAGTGCAGCAAAGTCTCTTATCTTCCCCCTACGCCCTAAGAAGGAAAAACTGAGCAAGATAGCCTCCGCTTCCAGAGAGAAATCGAGATGTGAGAAAAAGAATAGCTTTTCTTCAGCTATTCACTAGCCAAAGAGAAAGCACTAATAATGATTGCTAGCAGATCTTCTGAAAGAAGGGATAGAAGACTAGACTGGGGAATGATTGTTGACTATACGAGAATTCCTATGATTCCTCCATTCCAACCAGGTTTTCAGGAATAAGCACTGCAAGAATGGCGATACCCCCTTTACCTCTAAAAGGAATGATCTCGGGCATCAATCTAAAGAGAGTTTGGTAGCTTTCCCTTTACACGGGAAATTGCCTTATCTTATTAAAGGAAAAGGACGAACTCGCTTTCGCTGGGCACCAAGGCTTCTTTCACTCCTAACTTTCCTTGAGCCTGGTTAAGAAAGGAAAGCCGGTCCAATCCTAGCTTCTAAAACACGAGAAAAGATCACAGCGGCAAGACCTAAGAGAAAGGAGCTATTATCGAGCTCGGACCTTCTTCTTCATCTGCACCTGCAAAGAGCGGATAGGAAAGATCGCTCCTAAACCAAACCGAAAAGCAGTCTATTTCTTATATACGAGACCGCCCCGCCATTCCTCATTCAAGATAGGCACAGGGAGGAAAGAGCCGATTCGTCTTCGAGCATCGCTGGCAATAAACCTCGTTGAGAGAGCAGCACGTGATTCTACAGGAATGGAATCATAGATTGAAGCTTAGGCAAGCCCCTTGAGACTGACTAAGTAAGGAGCAGCGGCTGCCCACTCTGCCTTTCCTTCTGATGAGGATTCGAGTGTACTAACTAAGGTGATCTCTTTCACTCTCTTTTCAGTTTATCCATCCCAGAGTGAGCAATTCCCGATCACTCGAAAATAAGTTTCTCTATCCAAAGGGGTTGGAGTCGTTCTAGAGTGAGAAGCAGAATGACTTTTATCAAATAAATAGATACTTTATGATAAGCCCAACCAGCGAAAAGAGTGGCTCTCCGGCAAAAGTACAACTACTATAAGCTCCCCTTTTCCTCGCTAATCTGGCTCTTATCCTTACATAGAACTAAGGCGGTAAAAGTCCCTTTCTTCCACTCCTCTGGCTCTCTGGCTACTGATTATGTCTTAGTCAGTCAGGTTCAGCAAACCACATCTGATAATCGAGGACGGGGCAGAACGGCGTCAGGGCTCCGGTGATATTCTCGTTCTCGGTGCGAAGCCCTCTGATTCTGTGATTTGTCAGGGGACATCTTTGCCACACACCTGAGCAATCCAATTTTATCATCGGTTGAATCTCTCGTATCAGGACGATCCTCTTGCACATCAGGTTTCAGCCATGTCGCTGAACTCTCCAGCAGATCCAAAGTGCTATCTCGATACAGAGGCCACAAACCACATGACTGCCGATGCCGAGGCCTGAACCTTCTCCTCGTCTTATACAGGTAATGCCGGTTTTCACTTTCCACTGGTTCTTTAAATCTCTCTTTTCGGGCACTGGGCTTTAGTCACTAGGTCCACAACTGATAGTCCTATGATGTCCCAGTATTTTGGAAACTCTTGATACGAAAGAAATTGCTTTGTTTTTCTCTCCTTTCCTATCAGCGAGTTCCGAGCCACTTTCTTTTGTATGCTACATTAACCGGTTCCTGTTTGGCATAGGGTTCTTTATCTTTTTTCTTCCGCTACATTCCTATCACAGTTCTAGTTTAGTTTTAGTTAGATCGAATGGCCTTAAGTAGTTGCAACATTTGCTTTGGATTCAAAGCTCATGATGTTCATATCGAATCTCTCTCTATTCTTGCACATAAATGAACGTTCTCTTCTGAGTTGGAGGCAACTTTTCAAAAACCACTTTGTAGAGGGCGGGTATCACGCTCAATAGAATTAAAAAAGTTTGTAAAATCTAAAAATGGAATTTGTATTAGATGCTGCTTGAACATTGTAAGACATGGAGCGCGTTTTAGTTGCTTCCCATTGATGAATGGATTTCTTATCTCATGTCTGCTTTTCGTGCTTTCTTTCGTTTTTTTATTCAATTCGTGCTCAACCTCTGTTCTCTACTAACAGCTTTTTTTGGGGGAAAAGGTAAGCTTTTCTAATTCTAATTTCTAATATAAACAAGGCAAAAAAGATTTACACACGAGGGGTTTTAGAACCGTGCATCCTCCTCAACAATTTTTAGGAGGCATCTCGGGATCTCATGACAAAAGTAAGTGTGCTCTCCTATACAGTTTTGCATTCCGGCTAGACAATCAGCTACTCTATTTGCCTGCCTATATACAAAAACAAAAGTCAGATTCAAAAATCTATGAGCAAGTGCTTTTATATCCAAAAAAAACCAGATTGATCTCCACGGGCAAGACTTCACTCCTGTAATGCAATCCACTGCAAGCCTCGAGTCGGATTGAATAATTATTTGTTGCAGACCTAGCTCATGGGCCATCTCAAGTCCTTTCTTAATAGCCATTAACTCATGGAAAAGTACTGAGATGCCATGGTTAATTTGATTTCTCCTGTAGCACATTCCAAAAATTCTTTCTTAGTACATAACCAGAGACTCCAAGTCTATTTCTCAACGAGCCGTCACAGTTTACAGCAACAGTACCCAAAGGAGGAGGTTCCCACTTGTGATAGGTTACTGCTGGAATCTTTAATTCAGCTCGAATACGACCAACTAAATCATTTCCCCTGAAGTGAGCACAAAACCAATGTTTGGCCTGTCCCCAGTTAAGCACCCTCGGGAATTAAAGCCTGTTCTTCCCTAAGATATGCACCCAAATACGCTGACTATATTCACAATCAACAAATAAGTGGTGAATTGTTTCAACCTGCGCATCTTGGCATAGAACACAATGATCAAGATGGAGAACCCCGTGTCTGGCTAGATGATCCCCGGTGTTGATAGCATTTCTTAGAGCTAGCCAAAAAATGAAGGCATGTGACGGAGTAGCTTCTTTGAACCAAATAAGCCGTGCCCAATGAACCTTGGGGAGTTTAGTCCTAATGGACTCCCAGGCAGTTTTTTTTTGGTGGAGAACTTTCCACAAGAGGTGGCAGCCCAAATAATTCGGTCATTCTGCCTGCTGAAGATTCTAGAAACAGAAGGAAGTTCAGCCCATATTTCTTGAAGTGCCGGGGAGTTTAAATCTGGGGGTCGCCAATTGTATCCATCCATTATGTCCAAAACTCGCATCATTTTCATGTTTGGAGGAATAGTTCAATCGGGTAGTAGATTCCATAAAACATCGCGATAAAGCCAAGGGTCAAGCCAGAGATGAGATGAGCCTTTATCAATATCAATAAGGTGCCTAATATTCCCAATGGACTCTCTCTTACTTTCACGAATGGATCGCAGAGCCCACGAACATGAGGAGGGGATTTTTGGCGTAATTCTGCTTCCTCAATGCTGAGAGTGTGATTTAATAAGTCAAGAAGATCCTTTTTTTCCATGCTCTGTAAACGCAAATCACTAGGATCTTTGTCAAGCTCTGTTTGCACCAAAGAGAATCTGCCTCTGATTTCCTCAAGTTTAATGGCAGTGACCCCATAGGTTTGCTTGCTCCAAGTTTTGAGTCGTGCCTTTACTTTTTTTTTTTTTAGCTTCTGAATTAAAATGAACATAGGGTTCCCTTTAATTGCACAATTCCATTCTTTTCGAACTATATCCAAAAAGGTAGGGTGATCCACCCAGTGGTTATAAAACTTGAAGGGCTTCGGGGCCTTAGGCAATGGTTTGTCAAGGCTGATAATAATAGGAGAGTGGTCAGAGATGCCTTGTGCTTGGAAAGTAGGATTAGAGTTCTGAAAAGATTGGTACCACTCTTGATTCACAAGTACTCTATCAAGCTTACAACTGATCCGAGCATCCCCATCCTGTCGGTTAGTCCAAGAGTGGGTTATACCACTTCATTTTAGCTCAAAAAGACCTGCAAGCTCAACACAATCAGCAAAGTCTTGAAAGGCACTAGGGTTAACTAGTTTTTCACCTTTTTTCTCCTCTGTGTGTAAAAGCGGAATGGAAATCGCCAGCCACAACCCATGGTCGATCAATGTTATCATTTAGAGAGACGAGATCGTGCCATAGCTTTTTTCTTTGCCGCTCCTTGTTAAATGCATAAATGAAAGTAGCCAAGAAGATTGTTCCCTCATTCAGGACAGATGGAAGCGGGTTATGGATCTGTTCAAGTTGGTCGATCAATCCTTCCTTTCTTTCTCCTGCCTCCGGACACCTTAGAATAGATTTGATTGGAAGGAGGGTGAGGAACGAAGACAGTGGTTTGACTGCTGGGATCCCAATCGGCCTGCATCACCGGAAAATGGAACTATCAAATCACGGATGACTCGCTTTATCGGGATGGGAGGAATTGCAACATCGGCATTTCTTTCCTTCCCTAAATCGATTCACTAGTAGGTAGCGGTAGGAGAGATCCATTATGGTGGTATGGACCGTTCTCGAATTCCGGCCGGCCTGATCAGTATGGAGCCGAAGGCGAGGGTTTCCAGCAGACCCCCTTCTCTTGTTTTCCCTTTAAGTGACAAGGGGGGTGAGCCGCTCCAAGCCGAAAGCGATAGCGAATCCCGAACTTGCCTACGCTCATCCAAACCGGCCTCAAAAAGCGATCGGAAAGCGAAGCCCTTCCTTCCAATCCAAGCCGGCGAAGCCGCCTATTTCTTAGGGCAAAGGGCGCTCCATCCTCCTAACTCCTTCCACTTCTCCCAGGGACTACGGCTTGATCTTCGGGGAAGAAGTCCGTGGGACCCCTCCTTCTAGGGCGCCTAGATAGTGAAAGGTTATCCCTTTGCAACGCTGGAAGCTAAGCAAAGTCACGAAGCTGGCTGACTACGCTCGAGCAAAGCTCAGGCCCTGAGGTGGTGGCTAAACTCGCCGCAGAGTTCAGGAGCGAGCAAGACTATCTTGGTGAATGCAATAAGAACCGGCTGCTCGCTGCAGCAGAGTGCTTTGCCCATGCTGCTATCCGCCGCCGAAGCGCTCAAGGGATTCGTGCTTGAATGTCGAGATCAGGTTGTGAGAGTGGAACAATCCATGCGGCAAATCTATTTGTGGTGGAAAAAAGTCAATAAATAAATAGAATCTAAATATCGAAAATCTAAAATTTGCTCCGATACAAGAGATCGGCCCCGAAGCAAGGTATGGTGGGTGCCAGCCACTTGAACTTTTTAGGAGTAGGGGCTGCTCTTTGTATAGGTTGGGTTTTATGGGCTTTGATGCTTACCTTATTATTATTAAAAGGGGAAGGAGCTTTTCAACCCTTTGGTTTTGCTGGATTGTTGGTCCGCAGCCCCGCCCTATAGAATGAATAAGGAGAGGTTTATCGATGACCGAGCCACTCTTATACTACTCCTTACCTCACCCCCACTTAAAGGGCGAAGTCGCCGAAGCGAGTCTAAAGGCCAAAGAGTCATCTTTGAGGGCACTAATTAGTCCTTACTCATAGTGGAGTGTAAGGCAGGTTTGGGTATAGCAGGACTTGAACCTGCGACCATTAGGTTAAAAGCCCAATGCTCTACCAACTGAGCTATACACCCAAAAAAAGATGTAGTGTAGTAGGAAATAAGGATTGGTGCGGAAAAGAGGGTGGCCCCCCTTCTTCTCATCATATTAAAGGAGGGCGGCTCTGTATGAGGCTCGTACTGCAGAGCAAGCGAAGAAAACTACAGGGCGCGCGTTAGCACTCCTGCAAGAAAACGGCCTAGCTAACGCGCCCCTTTTGGAAAACTCAAGGAAAGCCTTGATATGAGAAAGATGCGCTCAAGCTTACTAAGCAAACGTAGGCTTGGGCTCGAAAGCCGGCCTTACTCAACAAGCCCCTTTCCTTTATTAGGTTGGGTGCTTGTTTCCACTCATTGAAGATTCTATCTACAAAAGAAGGTCAACGGAGGATACTAAAATGGCTCTCACTGACACCATTTACGAGAAGGTGAGGTCGTCTTTCTTTCCAGCCGCCATACGGTTCACCTTAAAGCCTTAAAGACAGAGAAGGGGAGGAGCAGTTATCTATGTAATTACGGTCTTTGTTGGCCGTTGTTCCGGTCGAGCACTCTCTTTTCTTTGTCTAATTCCGTCTTACCAAACAAGACTGACTTCTGACCAACCCGCGAAGGCTTGTGAGGCTGAACCAGGTACGAAGAATGAATCTATATCTGTGTACGGAAGTTGCTGGCCGGCGGCCGCTCAACTGTTCGAGCGCAATGCTTGGTTCCGATTCGACAAAGGTCGAATGCCTGGTCGAAGGTCCAGTACAGTAGGTAGCAGGCGTCTTCGTTTTGGCTCCCGAGCGAGAACGAGAAATAGGCGATGCACCATCCTTGCTGCTACGTACGTTTTCCTTGACTTGACAGATTCATCCAATTGAACCCACCCTTAAGTTAAGGAGGCTTTAATTGGGTGCTCCGCTTTAGTGTGATTGACAAAGGCTAGGCTAGGTTTGGTAATACCCAAAACAAATGAAAAGAGATCGGAGTCGATAGTTGGCAGTTGGCAAGGAACTTGATCCCCCCAAAAAAAAGGGGGGGAAGCTGCGGTCGAACTCTAATTCTGGAAATAAGTCGGGGCCCTTTCACTTCGAGTTCCTTCCTTCGTAGCCAAATCTGATGATACGCTTTGGCGATCTTACCTACCAAATAAAAGGCCCGCTAGGTGATCGAAATCGCTCAGGTCAGTGAGGACTCATTCACTCACCTACTCCTTATCTATTTAATAGTCTCTTCTATCTACTGAATTCAAAAGGCGACCCGCCGCGCCAGGCTCTAAGATAGAGCTGTTGTACTACTTGACTGGTAAGAAAGAGCTTCCGTAAGAACTGGAAGACTCTTGTATGTACGGTAACCCTCTCTCCCGCTACTGGTGGACTGTTGCGCAGAAAGGCCGACAGAAGCAACGTTTCTTAGCGCGCTTTTCAAGCGCTTAGCTTCTGCTAGCGGCGGGGCGGCAAGGCCATGTTGTTCAGTTGAAAGCCTAAGCCAAGAAGGTACGAACGAAGTGACGGGCCCCTTTAGAAGATAGGGGGCTCTTGTGGTAGTAATTGCGAGCATCTCTCCTCTTCTCTTAGCGTGCACAGTTTGCTTACATGCCGCCTTAGGCACATCTCTCTTTCGCTGGCCTAATGATAATGAATGAAAGTCAGTCTTTTAGTAAGCGTATATAAGCAGCTGTTTAGTGTATAAGCAATTCTTTAGTGGTCGCACCGAAAGGTACGTACGGTGGAGGTTGGTTCCACAGCATGCTCCTCGCTGCCCTATGGAGTAATAAGGAAGGGGGGGGCAAGACTCTCTTTCTCAAAGGCTCTGTTCATGCTAGCCCCCAAAGAGTAACTCGTTTTCCACTATCTCTCATCTGGCGTCTCAGTGCAGTCCTACAGCTCATAGCCTATCTTACCACAACAAAAAGATTGTAGGTAGGCCCTCATATTCGAAGCGCTTCCAGAAGGCATTGCTTTCTTCACCAATCATAACACCCGGAAAGATGGGCTTCTGCAGATCTAATTCATTACATACCTTGGCAAAGAAACCACGGCAGATCTGTGATTATCTCATGGGGGAGGTGTCAAGCTTGATTGGTCTCCCTTTCTCTTTTGTTATAATGGAAACAATTGCAAAGATTTAATCTTGCTCCCACTATTCAAAAGGAAGACCGAGAAGACGAATGAATCCAAACCAGGGCCCTGGAAAGCGCAACCCTCTCTAGAGAGAAATTTTTTCTCCATTGCACTTTATTTTACAAAGAAAAAAAAGCAAATGCTGCTCTATTCTCAAGGGCCCCCATCCAGATCTGCTTTATATTTCGGTAGTCTGGTATGTGTAAGTTATACCAGCCTTACAACTAGATTTTAGGAGTTCCATTAAGATAAAGTCATCATTCATCTTCCATAGCTGACGTAGGCGTTCAGCCAAAGCATCAACCGTTCAGTTGCTGAAAGTATAGAGATAAGCTTTCCCCATAAGCTTACCTTCCCAAGCCTTCCTAACCTAATTGTGTGTGAGCAATGAATCGTGACAAGTCGACCGATCCATAATGAAAGCACCTGTAGATAGAAGCCGTTTGTCGACCGGTGGACTCATCCTCAATGCCGTTTAGGCTCCCCTGTTCGGTTGTCTGCCGCCTTTCTTTCC